CCCATATAGTTGATCTTTTGCACCCGCTTCAAGCCATGATCACTAATTAACCAATCTTGGGGTAAACAGTTTCTAATGTTTATGTTTACTTTCACTTCACTCTTGTACATAGAAAATGAGATTCAATCCTTTTACTGCAAATTTAGAAGCTGTTTCTTTCACTCATATAACTATCTGGTTTAGTTCATCAACCCGAATGATGAATCAAAAAGAAAAATATATATTCAACTCATCAAAGGCCCTTCCTAGAAAGAAAAGAAGTAGGGTCAATTTTATGTCTCAACGAATCACACGTAGAGATATTGATAACACACATAGAGTTAATGGGATTTCATAACTAATTGATTGAGCAGCAGCTCGTAAACCGCCTAAAAAGGAATATTTATTATTTGATCCATATCCTGACATAAGAAGTCCAATGGGAGCAATACTTGAAATTGCAATCCATAAAAAAACACCGATACTGAGATCAGCTAGAACAAGATGATAGCCAAAAGGAATTACTAAATAACTTAGTAGAATCGATATGACTGCGATGGATGGTCCGATACTGAATAAACGAATATCTCCTCGAGATGGCAGAAGATTCTCTTTGAAAAGTAATTTTGTACCATCTGCTAGAGCTTGAAGAATTCCCAAAGGACCGGCGTATTCAGGTCCAATACGTTGTTGTATCCCTGCAGATATTTCTCTTTCTAACCAAACAATTACTAGTACACCTATTGTGATTCCTAATACAAGACTGAAAATAGGAACAAGGATCCATATGATCCCATCGACTTCTTGTAAGGATTCCAATCTCGAAAAAGAATTGATAGCTTGTACTTCTGTTGTATCAATTATCATTTTAACGATCAACTTCTCCCATAATGATATCTATGCTACCTAATATCGTCATAATATCAGCCAATTTCATTCTTTTAACTAGCTGAGGAAGAATTTGCAAATTGATAAAACCCGGCGGTCGGATTTTCCATCTCCAAGGAAAAACACTCTTATCTCCTATCAGAAAAATTCCCAATTCTCCTTTTGGGGCTTCAACTCTCACATAAAGTTCTTGCTTCGACAATTCAAAAGTAGGAGAAGGTTTTTTACTAATAAATCGATAGTCAAAGTCATTCCATTTCGGATCTCTTAGTCTATCAAAGCGTCGGATTTCTAAATTCTCATAGGGCCCCCCCGGAATTCCTTCTAGAGCCTGTTGAATAATTTTTATGGATTCTGCCATTTCATTGATTCGTACTAAATAACGAGCTAAGGAATCCCCCTCTTTTTGCCATTGGACTTCCCAATCGAATTCGTCGTAACACTCATACTGATCAACTTTACGAAGATCCCATTGTATTCCGGAAGCTCGTAGCATTGGTCCCGATAGACCCCAATTTATTGCCTCCTTTCCGCCAATAATGCCTACTCCTTCAACTCGTTTTAAAAAAATAGGATTGCGTGTAATAAGATTTTGATATTCAGCAACCTCGGTTAAAAAATAATCGCAAAAATCCAAACATTTATCTATCCATCCATGAGGTAAATCAGCAGCTACCCCTCCGATACGAAAAAAATTATGCATCATTCGCATACCGGTGGCAGCTTCAAATAGGTCATATATCAATTCTCTTTCTCGAAAAATATAGAAGAAAGGGGTCTGTGCCCCAATATCTGCCATAAAAGGGCCAAGCCATAACAAATGCGAAGCTATACGACTTAACTCCAACATAATGACTCTGATATAGCTGGCCCTTTTAGGTACTTGAATATTGCCTAACTGCTCTGGTGCATTTACAGTTATTGCTTCTGTGAACATAGTAGCTAAATAATCCCAACGTGTTACATAAGGCAAATATTGTATAATTGTTCGGTTTTCCGCAATTTTTTCCATACCTCTATGTAAATAACCCAATACTGGTTCACAGTCAATAACATCTTCTCCATCTAGAGTAACAATGAGTCGAAGAACACCATGCATTGATGGGTGGTGAGGACCCATATTGACTATCATGAGGTCTTTTCTTGTAACTGGCGTAGTCATAGGTTTTTCCCCGATTCATTCTTCCATGAATTGCTGAAAGCGAAAAGAAGTTCATTACAATTGAAGCGAATAATTCAAACCAACTCTTCAAATTAACCAGCTTTTGTTTCTCGAATATTCAACTGACTAATTAATTCGTTATAACGTATTCTGTTTTTGTTTGACAAATAAGCCAGCAGCCGTTGACGTTTTCCCAGAATTTTTAGCAGGCCTCTCTGAGACAAATAGTCCTTTTTGTGCAATTTCAAATGTAAAGTAAGTTTCTGTATCTTATTGGTGAAATTAACTACTTGAAATTCAACGGACCCTCTGTTTTCTTTGTTTTCCTCTTGCAAAATAATTGAAACGAATGCATCTTTTAGCATAAAAGAATTTCCCCTCCCCCTTTTACAGAACAGATATGAATTTGATTGATCAGTAATAATAATACCAGCTATTTTAATGTAATATACACAAGAATCCTAATTTCTTTATGGATTCCTTATTTTATCAATTAATATGAATCAATCCAATTTTGAATTTGATTTTGATAGGATACAAAAAGAGGGTTTTTACACTCAAAAAAGTGAATAACTGAAACCTAAAATTACGAAGATTTCCTTGATGCATTTGTAGATCTAATTGATACGTCATTGACTTAGTATCGTAGCATTTTATATGAAACTGGGATGTAAGACAGGGCATATGTTACGCTGTTTTGTTTACTTTCATAATACCCTATAATTCGAATTCGAATTTATAATTCGAATTATAGGGTAGGGAATATAGAGAAAGAATGTACCATCAACGAATTTTGAATCGTGGATACATATATATCCTTAACATGCTGAAACGACTCCCATTATTGGTATCAAACCAATAACGATTCATACAAGCTAAATCTTCTAATCGATAATTAGGCCAAAGAAAGAACTTGAATTTCATTAATTTTTTTTTATTTCTACCAAGATGTTTACCTTTATTCAAAAATAGACCCCAGTTTCTTATCTTGGGCTCGTTGCAAAGTATTGGATTTTTATTCACACCATTCCTATTCTTTAAATTGAAAGAAATTAGAATTCTCAACTCTCTACGACGTCTAGATGATAAAATAGTTTCGGGAACAAGCAAATCATTAAGATATCTTTGGTTTCGGTATTTTTGATTAATTTCTTGCTTACTTTGATCAACCAATGAAATGCGTATGGTATGATACATAATAATTTCTCTATAAGTTCCTAGATACAGACGATTCGATTCGAGAATCAATACCTCAAGTTGCTCCAGTTGATCCATCTCTAGTGTAGTTTCATAGTGAACGGTGTGTTGATTTATATTTAATAGGTCAGTTCTCAGATAGGTTATCACCCAGGTGCTCACTTTTTGGTGATTTAGATTCCACTCTAGCTGGGCTGAAAATGGTTGCACTAGTGCGAATGTTGTTTCCTTCATAAACTCATTGTACCACTTCAATTGAAAAAGCCAATACTGAACTAAATCGGGGGTTCTTATTCGTTCTCTAAACACTTCGTCACCTATTTTCATGTACAAATCCTCAGAAGGTGTTTCTATAATTTCTGTTCCAGTCCTTGATATAAGAAGTCTTTTTTCAATGGGTAAAAAATCCCAATTTTTTTTAGTTTGACTCTTTTTTTTAGTTTGACTAAAACTAATAGGGAAAGACAAATTTCCAAGAAAAAGTGGACTTGGTATAATCCACGGTTTCACTTTATATGCAGTATAAAGTAGCCCATGTTCTGGGAAGAGCCACGGTTCACAGTCCAAATTTGTTACGGGGTTACTTAGTCTTTCTTTATCTATTTTTATCCAATCAAAAAAGATTTCTTTGGAATTGGGTGGATTGATCTCTGGATCTTGACGAATTTCAATATAATCAAAAGCTTTATTATCATTATCAATAGCAAATTGGCTTAGAAGAAAATTTTGCATTTTCCAATCAAAATATTTTCGATCTGGCTTTTTGTCCCTATCAATAATATTAGTCCTTCTTAGAAAATTATTGAGATCAATATCCTCATTAAAATAAAATAAGAATAATTTGTGTATAGTGTAATTATAAGAAATCTTTTTCTTCTTATTTACTTGTAATGGTGATCCATAAATAGATGAGTCTTTCTTAGTTTCATAATTAATAGATTTATATGATAAAAGACCATATCTATAGTATTTTTGAAAATTATCTTGTTGATTTGGTACTGAATATACTTTACACAAATTTTGATTTGTGTAATGAAATAATAGGTCTTTTTCATTTTCATCTGAACTCCATTTTTGAAAATCTTTATTTTCAGCCGTACAACGTTGATTGACTCTATTTCGCCATTTTTGTGGTATTAATCTAGACCATCTAATCGGAGATAAGTTGTATTGAGAATGACCTCTTAACCAGTTTTTCCATTGATCATAACTTCGAGGTTTCTTATGCCTTAATTCGGAATGAAATATTCCTTGTATTCCAAAAAAATCCTTTATTGCAGTCTTAAGAAAAAAAGATGTTCCATGATATTGAAGAGCAGATCTTAACTTAGACAAGTTAATAACTTGGGGTTGTGATAATTTAAAAAATACATATCTTTGCGACAAAGAAGATAAGTCATAAAAGATATGTGAATTCTTCTTAGTAGTTCTAATAGTATAATTAGAACGTGCCTTTTTGATAGTCGAAACCGAAAAAGAGTTCATTTTTTTTTGATTTCTTTCATTATTAGAAATGTATTTCTCAATAATTTTTTCTGGTAAAAGTTGTGTATTGATTCTGGCAATATTAATGATAGGTAGAAAGATATCTATGTATATTTTTTCAATAAAAATTTGAATAGAATAATGTAATTTTAAAAAATGTAATTTACTGATTAATCGAGCATTTCTTCGTTTTAATATTTGCCAAATCCTTTTTAGTGGTTGTGATTCTACATTAGAATTTGTACTACTATTTATATTTATTCCGGAAGTTTCTTTTTTTTTATCTTTTGTAAGTCTTTGTATTTGATTTCTGATTGTGCTTGTTCTATCAGTTAGATTCTTCATTTCTTGTTCAGTTCGATTCTTCATTTTTTGTTCTGTCTGTAAAGAATTTGCCCGATCTATAGATCGAATTTGAGTAAATGATTCTTCAATTATCTGATTGTTGATTATAGAATCTTTTTTAGTTTCACTTGCTAATGGAATTGGATTTCTCTTTGAGAATTCTGATATTACTTTTTTGAAAACTCCTAGAACTTTAAAATCTTTAAAAACCTTCTTTTTCATTTTTTTTCCTAGTTTCTTAAAAATGGGTTTCAAAAAGTAAATCAAAGAAGCTCTTTTTCGGGGAGAGCCGAAAGGATGTTCAGTTTCCATTCCCCAAATGGTTAAAAAAGCAAAATCATCTTCCACTTTCTTTTTTACACTCCGCTTTTTTTTCTTTTTGATTCGATCTGTCCGAGGGGCTTTTAGCTTAGATCTGCGCCAAGGTTTCAAGCGGAAAGGATATAGGATTTTTATGTCAAAACCTTCTTGCATCAAATGGGACAAAGCCTCTTCATCGGTTAGTCCAACACCAATATGGGTGCATGGAAAGTGTTTTTCTCTCTTCAATTCCTGAAAATCCTCAGCCCACTCAGGAACTTGCAAAAATAAGAAACGGCCAATATTTTTAGCTATTATGAGTAAAGGGAGACTCATATTTTTTCTAAAAAGCGATTGTATTAGTAATAAGGAACTTCGTATTGCATGTCCATATGGCAGGTTTTCCCAGGCGTTCTCTATTTGTACCCGCATTTGTTCTTCCGCTTTTTTTTTCTGGTATTTGCTCTTCGCTTTTTCCTCTCTTGTTTTTGTCTGTTTTTTTGTAGAATTTAAAATTTTGGATCCTGTTCTTTTACCCATCCAATTTCTCAAAATAAATTTTATTGGATGAGCAAGAAAATAACCGAGTGGGCTTTTGATTCTGCCCCAAAAAAGCGGGGACTGCGGCCTCGGGTGAAGCAGTTTCAAAATAATAACTTTCCGCCTTTGAGCGCGTGTAGAACTCGTGATTAGGTCTCGCTCAAAATCCGGCGTATCCAATAAATTTGGGTAAGTCTCGTACTCTTGGCGCGCATAGGGATCCATCAAATTTTTCGGCCCTTTAGTTAGCACCATTTCTTTCGTTTCTTCTGAGCAAAGCTGGGGTTCTATCGGCACCCCCGGAACGTAGTCGAGAAGGTCTATTTCCAGTTGGCTCATTAATTTGGGTGACCATCGAGGGACTTTTTTACAGATTTCTTTGATTCCAATAGATTTTTTTTTTCTTTTTTTATTTTTATCATGTTCTTTTTCTGAAAATAAAAAAGGGCCCTTCAAATTGAGCCTCAATCCTGCTTTTCTAGCAAGTTTCCTGATGAAAGTGAAAAAAACACTTTTTTCTATTGAAAATGGTTTTTTATAAAATGGATCCATTTTATGTTCAAATTCTTTCTGTTTAAAGTCTTGGTAATCAGTACCAGAAAGAAGGATACCATAAATCTTATTTATTTTAACTGTCTTTCTAAAATTTGTTTTCTTTCTGATTGAAGGTGAAAACCACTGTTGGGGTGTTCCACGATATGGTCCGTTCAAAAAAGGATCATACTCTTGAGACAAGTATAATTTTTGATTGGGCCAACCTTTCACCAATCTACTTCTTTTTTCAAGTATATCCCGAGAAAGAAATCCCATGTCCAGAGTCTTAATTCTATTAAGTAATTCGTTTTTTATCTTGTTCTTTTTTTTATTCTTTGTAGAAACCCAATGATTATACAGTTCATCATAGGATGGTTTTTCGAGCGTGAACTCGGCTATTCTTCTTTGTACCAGTTCCAAAAAAGTTGACAAGCTGGGCGGATATGTAAAAGAGATTCTTTGTTTTCCATCACTTCGGCATGTATCAAAAAAATATTGTGACGTTTCGGTTTTTACAGCCCCTTTAAAACCCTTGTCATCGTTTTTTATGTATCGTAATGGGCGATTCCAATCTTTATAATCAAAAAGAAGGATCACAGGCAGTTTTTCAACAAATTCAAACCAGAAGAGTTCCTGTTTATGTTTAGTCCCCTTCGTTTCGGAAGCCCTTTCTATTTTTACATCTCCCTCTTTCTTTCTTACCCACCCTTCTTTCATTGTTAAGGTTTTTTCCAGTTTGTTAGTAAGAAGGGGTGAAGGCATTCTGCCTAAATAGTAGACACAGGTAATAAATAAGAGAATACTAAAGACTCGAGACATAGAATTTTCCAATATTGACACAAGGTACGTAAATTCTGACATAAGGGACTTAAATTGTGACGGAAGGTATTTATTAAATCGAACGTAGTTATGCAATTTAAATCTAATAAAATGATTATGCCGTATCCAGACTAATAACCCTTTCATTAATAAAATGTGACCAATTAACCAACCAACAAAACTACTTGTTACAAATAACATCTTGTTGTTGCATCGAAACAGATAAACGTTGACTAGTCTTGATAACAAAG